GATAAGATGCCTGATAAAAAGGATTATTTTGATAGAATAAATTATACAATTTTTGTTCTTATTATAAATACAAGAATTAAACTTTTCTTTAAATATCAAAAATTTAGGTGCATCATACACTAATTTATAAAAAGATAAGCTAACTAAAGCTATTAGGTTCATACCCTAAACATAGAAGTAAAATCTTCTTCTTTTTAATTATTATAAATTCAACAAAATTATTATTCAATACTACTATAATTATTGGGGTTATAGTTTGTATTTGTTCTAATAATTGAATAATAATATGGTCGGGGCTGGAAATTAGATTAATTTCATTTTTACCACTAATAATTAGATCAAATTCTTTAAGATCTGAATCAATAATAAAATATTTTATTATCCAAAGAATAAGATCATCAATTTTAATATTTGGGTTATTATTTATAATAATAATAATTAAATTAAGTATTTTTATTATAACTATTTCTTTACTTCTAAAAATTGGGATAGCCCCATTCCATAACTGAGTTTTAAGAGTTGTGGAGGGCATTAATTATGAGTCAATTTTTATTCTATTAACATTAATAAAAATTTCACCTCTTATAATTTTATCTTATATTAATATAATCATATGGGCTCCAATTGTTTTATCATTAATTTTTGGTGCTATCTTAGGTATCAACCAAAATTCCATGCGAAAAATTTTAGCATATTCATCAATTTATAATTTAGGCTTTACTTGCTCCTGTATTAATGAAATATCCCTATGAATTATGTATATGATAATTTATATGTTTATATTAATTTGTATTATTTTTATAATTACAAAATTAAACATTTGTTATTTAAATCAAGTTATAATTAATGAATTTAGATTAAAAACCAAAATTTGTTTTTGATTAATAATGATATCATTTGGAGGAGTTCCTCCAATGCTCGGATTTCTTAGTAAATTAATATTATTCGAATTTATAATTCTTAATAATCAAATAATAATTTTAATAATTATATTAGTTTCATCATTAATTGTAATGTTTTATTATATCCGATGCACATATATGTGTATTATAATCAGTTCAATTTTAATAAAATGAAATTTATTAACATTAAATTATTCAATAATTATTCTTACTTTAATTAATATTATAGTTTTTTCATTAATAATTTTCATCAAGTCTTTATACTAAGATTTTAAGTTATTTAAACTATTAACCTTCAAAGTTAAATATACTAATATTGGGTAAATCTTAGGTAAGGACCAATATTAAATTTGCAATTTAATGTTTTATATTAAACTATAAGATTATATTAAGAGAATAGTTAATTCTTAAATAAATTTACAATTTATTACTTTAATCAGACATCTTAATAAAATGAACAAATGATTGTTTTCAACTAACCACAAGGATATTGGAACAATATATTTTATTTTTGGTATTTGGTCTGGTATAATTGGGATAATACTTAGAATAATTATTCGTATTGAATTAGCTCAACCAGGACCATTTATTAATAATGATCAACTTTATAATGTAATTGTGACATCCCATGCATTCATTATAATTTTTTTTATAGTTATACCAATTATAATTGGAGGTTTTGGTAATTGATTATTACCTTTAATAATTGGGGCACCAGATATAGCATTCCCTCGGATAAATAATATAAGATTTTGACTTCTACCACCATCATTAATCCTTCTTTTAGTCAGAAGAACCGTAGAAATGGGTGCAGGGACAGGGTGAACTGTATATCCCCCTTTATCATCTAATATTGCTCATTCTGGGGCTAGAGTAGATTTAACAATTTTTTCATTGCATTTAGCTGGAATTTCATCAATTCTTGGTGCAGTAAATTTCATTACAACTGTTTTAAATATACGAAGAACTGGTATAAATTTAGACTGTACGCCTTTGTTTGTATGATCAGTTGTAATTACTGCATTATTACTTCTTTTATCATTACCTGTATTAGCAGGTGCTATCACAATATTACTAACTGATCGAAATATTAATACTAGATTTTTTGATCCTTCTGGTGGGGGTGATCCTATTTTATACCAACACTTATTTTGATTTTTTGGTCATCCTGAAGTTTATATTCTTATTTTACCTGGATTTGGCTTAATTTCACATATTATTACCCAAGAAAGTGGTAAAAATGAATCTTTTGGTTATATTGGTATAGTATATGCTATATTATCAATTGGATTACTGGGATTTGTTGTTTGAGCTCATCACATATTCACAGTAGGTATAGATGTAGATACTCGTGCATATTTTACATCAGCTACTATAATCATTGCAGTACCTACTGGTATTAAGGTATTTAGTTGAATAGCTACAATGCACGGGGTATCAACAAAAATTAGAATTTCAATAATATGATCTTCAGGATTTGTATTTCTATTTAGAATAGGGGGTCTAACTGGTATTATTTTATCAAACTCATCAATTGATGTAATTTTACATGATACTTACTATGTTGTAGCTCATTTTCACTACGTACTATCTATAGGGGCAGTTTTTGCAATTATAGCAGGTTTTATTCAATGATATCCATTATTTACAGGTTTAACAATAAATCCTAAATGATTAAAAATACAATTTATAACTATATTTTTAGGAGTAAACTTAACTTTTTTTCCTCAACATTTTTTAGGGTTAAGAGGGCTACCTCGGCGATATTCTGATTATTCAGATTTTTACACCTTATGAAATACTATTTCCTCAATTGGGAGATTAATTTCATTAATTAGAGTATTAATTATAGTTTTTATCATTTGAGAAAGAATAATTTCTAAACGAATTGCATTATTTGCAAATAATAATTTATCATCAATAGAATGACTCCAAAAGCTTCCCCCAGAAGAACATTCATATTATGAACTTCCATTAATAATTAAATAAATCTGATATGGCAGATTAGTGCATTGAATTTAAGATTCATTTATAAATATTATTATTTTGTTAGAAATTTCATCATGAATAACTTTTTCATTTCAAGATGCTGTATCACCAATTATAGAACAATTAATTATATTTCATGATCATACTATAATAATTATTATTATAATCACAGTTATTGTAAGATACATAATAACAACACTTTTTATTAATAAATTTATTAACCGATTATTGCTAGAAGGTCAAATAATTGAATTAATTTGAACTATTATACCAGCATTTTTATTAATCTTTATTGCTTTACCCTCTCTTCGAATTTTATATTTACTAGAGGAAATTAATAATCCTTTAATTACAATCAAAGCTGTTGGCCATCAATGATTTTGATCGTATGAATATTCAGATTTTAAAAAAATTGAATTTGATTCATATATAAAACCCACTAATGAACTAGATTTAAATGAATTTCGTTTACTTGACACAGATAACCGTATTACACTACCTTATAATATTAATACACGAATTTTAGTAACATCTACAGATGTTATTCATTCATGAACTATCCCGTCATTAGGAATTAAAATTGATGCATCCCCAGGTCGAATTAATCAAGGAAGAATTATAATAAACCGCCCAGGTTTATATTTTGGTCAATGTTCAGAAATTTGTGGTGCAAACCACAGATTTATACCAATTGTAATAGAAAGAGTTAATTTAAAATCATTTATTTCCTGATTAAATCAGTATTCATTAAGACACTTAAAAGCAAGTATTGGTCTCTTAAACCAAATAATGATAATTTAGCAAATATCCTTAATGAAGGGTTTAGTTTATTTAAAACATTATTTTGTCAAATTAAAAAAATTAATCTTAATAACTCTTTTGCCACAAATAGCCCCAATATGATGAACTTTCTTGATAATTACATTTTTATTATCATTTTCAGTAATAATATCATTATTATATTTTAGTATAATAAGAAAATCAATAACAATAAAAAAAACTATTACTAGTCAAATAAATTGAAAATGATAACTAATTTATTTTCAGTATTTGACCCATGCACAGGTATTCTTTCATTAAATTGAATTAGAATTATAATATTTATATTTATATTCCCAAAAAATTTTTGGTTTTTAAAAAATAAGAATACAATCTTATTCAATAACCTATTAATAAAACTTCATTTTGAGTTAGTTTCCCTAATAAAATATAAAGGTATAAGATTAATTATATTAAGAATATTTGTTATAATTTTATTTAATAATATTATAGGATTATTACCATATATCTTTACAGCATCTTCACATTTAGTATTTTCTATTTCATTAGCTTTACCTATATGAATAGGTTTTATAATTTACGGCTGATTAAACAACACAAATCATATATTTATACATTTAGTACCAATCGGTACCCCTTCAATTTTAATACCATTTATAGTACTAATTGAAACAATTAGAAATTTAATTCGACCTGGCTCATTAGCTGTTCGTTTAACGGCTAATATGATTGCAGGTCACCTTCTTATATCATTATTAGGTAATAATATAAGTAGTGTAGTACTTATAATTTCATGTATAATATTTTTTATTATTTTAATAATATTTGAAACTGCAGTTGCGTTAATTCAATCTTACGTATTCATAACACTAACAAATTTATATTCAAGAGAAGTATAAATGAATAATCACCCATTTCATTTAGTTAACAACAGCCCATGACCTATTACTGGGTCAATTGGAGTTATAACTCTTACTTCTGGTATAATTATATGATTTCATAAAATTAATATAAATTTATTTATACTAGGATTTATTATTGTTATTTTAACAATAATCCAATGATGGCGGGATGTAGTACGAGAATCAACTTTTCAAGGGCTACATACTAAAAAAGTAGTAGTAAGAATAAAATTAGGAATAATTTTATTTATTATTTCAGAAGTTTTATTTTTTTCATCATTTTTTTGAGCTTTTTTCCACAGAAGTCTAGCCCCTACTATGGAAATTGGTTTAAATTGACCTCCAGTAGGTATTAAAACATTTGACCCAATAAATATTCCTATATTAAATACTATAATTTTACTTTCTTCTGGAATTACAATAACTTGGGCTCATAATGCAATTATTAATAAAAATCATACACAAATAATTCAAAGAACAATATTAACTATTTATTTAGGAATTTATTTTTCAATTTTACAATTATATGAATATATTGAATCACCATTCTGTATTTCAGATTCAATTTATGGTAGAACGTTTTTTATGAGAACCGGGTTTCATGGTATTCATGTAATAATTGGTACTATTTTTATTATTGTATCTTTATTGCGAATATTAAACTTACATTTTTCTAGAGATCACCATGTAGGATTTGAAGCATCAGCTTGATATTGACATTTTGTAGACGTTGTATGACTTTTCTTATATATTACAGTATATTGATGAGGTAAATATTCTATTATTATAAAAAGTATAACAAGCTTCCAACTTGTAGGTTTATTAATTTAAATTGAATAATCAATAAACTATTACTATTTATTTCAATAATTATGTTATTAATTATAGTTATCTCCATTATAATTGGAATTGTTAGAAAAAAATCAATTATTGACTTGCAAAAATCAACCCCGTTTGAATGTGGTTTCAACCCAATATCTTATAAACGACTTCCATTCTCGATTCATTTTTTTTTAATTGCAGTAATTTTTTTAATCTTTGATATTGAAATTATTATTATTATCCCAATAATTTTTACATTAAAATCGTCAATATTAATATACTGACTAATTACATCAACAGTATTTGTATTAATTTTAATTTTAGGGTTATTTCACGAATGATATAATGGTATATTAAATTGAACAATTTAATATTGGATTATATTTAACTATAATACTTGATTTGCAATCAAGAAGTGCTGAATTAGCTAATCTTAGCAAAGAAGTAATTATTACACTTAGTTTCGACCTAATCAAAGGGGATAATTATCCCCCTTGCTTTAATTGAAGCCAAACATAGAGGTAACTTATTGTTAATAAGAAAATTGAATAGATATTCCAATTAAAAGAGATTAAGAAAAAAAATAGCCGCTAACTAATTTTTAAAGCGGTTAAATTCCGTTTATCTCTTATATTTATATAGTTTATAAAAACACTTTATTTTCATTAAAGAAATAGTTAAATTTTAACTTATAAATTATTTTAAGAAATTTATTCTCATTAATATCTTCAATATTATGCTCTATATAAGCTATTAAAATAAATTATATATATAAATCATATCAAAAAGGAAATTAAAAAGATTTTCAAATTATTTGAAGAATAATATTGAATAAAATTTGACAACTTTAATAAATAGAAGGAAAACCCGTATCCCCCATAATATTCACCCCAAGAAGAGACCTGGTAACAATTTATAATAGATGATTTATATACCAATTTATATATAAAAAAAGAATAACCAAACATAAATCATATATAACTATTAAATATATAATAGTTTAACCCAAAAATGTAATTAAAATTACAAAATTCTAAACCAAATCAAAGTCCAAAAACCACAATAATCAAAGATATTATTTTTACTTTAAAGGGTAAAATAATATAAATTATATCAAAATTAATAAATCATATTAATATACCGCCAGTAAAGATAGAAAAAATAGTAAGGATAAAAATTCTAATTTTTATTAAACTAAAATTATCATTGATAAAATTATATCTAATAAAATTAAAATTACAAATTATTGAATAATAAAATAGACGAGATCTATAACATGCAGTTAAACCCAACGAAAAATAAAATATTAAAAAAATAACAAAATTAAGTCTATTAAAAGATATATTTTCAATTAAGAAATCCTTAGAATAAAAACCAGATAGGAATGGAATACCACAGAGAGTGAGTCTAGAAATATTAAAGCAAGCTGTTGTAAAAGGTATAAAAATACAGACTGAACCTATTATACGAATATCTTGATTATCATTTATATAAAAAATAAAAATTCCTGAACAAAGAAATAAAAGAGATTTAAATATTGCATGAGTTAATAAATGAAAAAATGACAAATCCACCATACCAAAAAATAATGAACTTATTATAAGTCCTAATTGTCTTAATGTAGACAAAGCAATAATTTTCTTTAAATCAAATTCGTAACTGGCACACAATGATGAAAAAATTATAGTTATTATTCTAATAAATAAAAATAAATAATTTCTATAATTTAATCTATTATAAAAACGAATGAGCAAATATACCCCAGCAGTAACAAGGGTCGAAGAGTGAACTAATGAAGAAACAGGTGTAGGAGCTGCTATTGCAGCAGGGAGTCAACATGAAAAGGGGATTTGAGCACTTTTAGTAAAGCAAGAAATAATTACTATATAAAAAATATAATCATTATAAAAACCCTCATAAAAAATAAAATGCCATCTACCATAGGACATAATTCAACAAACAGAGATAAGTAATCCAATATCACCTAACCGATTAGTTAGGCAAGTAATTAATCCAGCTAGATATCTTTTTATTGAACTGTAGTAAATTACAAGACAATAAGAAACCAACCCTAAACCATCTCAACCTAATATAATTCTAACTAAATTTGGTCTTATAATTATTAAAATTATTCTAATAATAAATAAAATAACTAAGAAAAGGAAACGATTAGATCTATATCTATAAATACCAACATAATTTATGCTATATAAAATTACTATAGATGAAATAAATAAAACAACTGAACTAAAAATTAACGAAATTCAGTCAAATAAAATTACATAATAAATAGGAACAGAATTTAATGAAAAAATTTTCCATTCAAATAATATTATATAATCTGTATATAAAAATATTAACCCTAATGTGAAGGAAATAAATGATATTAAAAGTATAATTAAAAATCAATAGAAATAAAAATTAATTTTTATCAAAACTTAAGGACATAAGTCATCTAAGAAACCACAATTCTTTATTTTAATAAAATACTTAAATTATCAAAAATAAACAGATAAGAATATTATAATAAAAACTAAAGGTAATAAATGAATCATAACTAAAACATATTCTCGAACTGTACATTCTGAACAACTATATATATAATGAAATTTTCCATGTTGTGTAAATCTAAATAAATAAAATCTAAAGCAAGCAGCAAAAAAAGAAATTATAAAAATATAGTAAATTGAATTTCTTCAATAAAAAATTATTCTATTTATAATAAAAATTTCTCTTACAAAATTAATACTTGGCGGACAACTTATATTAAAAGAACAAAATATAAACCAAACCATACATATTCTAGGCATATATAATATAAATCCTTTATTTAACATAAATCTCCGTCTTAATATACGTTCATATGAAATATTAGCTAAACAAAAAAGCCCCGATGAACAGAGTCCATGGCCTAATATTATTAAATATGACCCAAAAAATCCAAATTTAGTTATAGTTAAAAATCCTATGAGACTTATCCCTATATGGGCTACTGAAGAATAAGCAATTAAACATTTTACATCCCCTTGAATTAAACAAATTAATCTAACAGAAATAGAACCAATGAGAGCTAATCTAAACCAAACAAAACTATACTTATAAAATATATTTTCATAAATAAACATAAAACGAATAAGACCATATCCCCCAATCTTTAATATTAACCCAGCCAAAATTATAGACCCAGAAATTGGAGCTTCAACATGAGCTTTTGGTAGTCAGAAATGCAACATAAATATAGGTAACTTTACTAAAAAGGCAAAAATTATACAAAAATGTATAACAAAAGAATAAGAATAACCATAACTTATGTCAAAAAATATTCTTGAATAATTAAAGTATAAAAAAATAATAACCATTAAAAGAGGTAAAGATGCAAAAAGAGTATAAAAAAATAAATATAAACCTGAAATTAATCGTTCAGGTTGATAACCTCAACCAAAAATTAAAATCATTAAAGGAATTAATCTAAATTCAAAAAAAATATATATTATAAATATATTTAAAAAACTAAAAACAAAAATTAAACATACACAAAGAATTAAGGTCATTAAAACAAAAAAATTTTTATTATATAAAGAATAAATCCTAGAACTAGCTAAAATTATTAATGAAGAAATTAAAAGTCTTAAAATAATTAAACCATAAGAAATATAATCTAAACCAAAATAATAAGAAATATTAGAAAAATATAAATTACATCTACACATGCAAAAAACACTAATTAGTATAATAATTGAAAATTGAATTAAATACCAAATATTACTAAAAAACAAAAAAGGGATTATAAAAAATATATAAAAAATAAATTTTATCATAAAAAAAGAGAATTTATATAATCATTACCATGAAATCGAATTATTCTTACTAAAACTCTCAGACCTAAAACACCTTCACACACATAAAAAGTTATTATATAAACATATAAATAAAAATTTGAAGAAAAAAATATTAAACAATAAATTATAATCAAAAATAAAAGTGATAAAACCATAAATTCTAATCTTAATAAACATAAAAGTAAATGTTTACGGATAAAAATCAACGAGATACATGAAAAAATAAATAGATAGCTAAAAAAAAATAAATTCATTAGTTTTAGTAATTTAATAAAAATATTAGTTTTGTAAACTAAAATTAGGTAATTAAACCTTTAAAATATCAGTATAATGTAATTAAATTACATATCTTAGATATCCAAAATCCATATTATTATAAACTATATACTGAAATTAAAATAATATTAATTAAATTAATAACATTAATAGTAACAATAATTCCATTTTTAATAAACCCATTAAGAATAGGGGTAATTTTATTAATTCAAACATTATTAATAACAATATTAATAAATAAAATAATATATTCATCATGATTCCCAATAATTACATTCTTAATAATAGTAGGTGGGTTGCTTATTTTATTCACCTACATGAGTAGAATTGCATCAAATGAAAAATTTAAATTAAAATTAAATTTGTCTATTCTATTAATAATTATAATTATAATTACAGAAGAAATAATAAATGAAAACCAAATTAATGAATTACAAGATTTATTAAATTTGACAGAAGAATATTATTCAATAATTAAACTTTATAATAAAAAATCAATAATATTAACTATTATTTTAGTTATATATTTACTACTAACTATAATTGTAGTATCAAAAATCGTAAAACATCATGAAGGACCACTTCGATCAAAAAATTATGAAAAAATCAATTTTTAAATCCAACCAATTACTTAAAATTGTTAATAATGCATTAATTGATTTACCTGCACCTATAAATTTATCAGCATGATGAAACTTTGGGTCACTTCTAGGGATATGTTTAATAATTCAATTAATTTCTGGAATCCTCCTATCTATACACTACACATCAAATGTAGAAATAGCATTTAATAGAGTGAATCATATTACTCGAAATGTAAATTATGGGTGGTTAATGCGAACTTTACACTCAAATGGTGCATCATTATTTTTTATTTGTATATATTTACATACAGGGCGTGGTATATATTATGGATCATACAAGTATAAATTGACTTGGGTTGTGGGTATAATCATTATACTAATAACAATAGCCACAGCATTCTTAGGGTATGTATTACCATGAGGTCAAATATCATTTTGAGGGGCAACAGTAATTACTAATTTAATATCAGCAATTCCATATATTGGATTGATATTAGTAAATTGAATTTGAGGGGGATTTGCAGTAGATAACGCAACTTTATCTCGATTCTTCAGATTACATTTTCTATTACCATTTATTGTTTCGATAATAGTTATTATTCATTTATTTTTTTTACATTTAACCGGATCAAGAAATCCTATTGGAATAAATTCTAACATTGATAAAATTCCATTTCACCCATACTTTACAATTAAAGACTTATTAGGATTTATAATTGTATTAACATCATTACTTATATTAAATATACTAGAGCCCTATATATTATCAGATCCGGATAATTTTACACCGGCAAATCCTATAGTAACCCCAATTCACATCCAACCAGAATGATACTTTTTATTTGCATACGCAATTCTACGGTCAATCCCTAATAAGTTAGGGGGAGTTATAGCACTCTTCTTATCAATTGTAATTTTACTGATTATACCTTTTTCAATAAAAATAAAATTTAAGGGTATTATATTTTATCCCTTAAGTCAAATAAATTTTTGAATTTTCGTATGTGTTGTAATTTTATTAACATGAATTGGGGCACGTCCTGTTGAAATACCTTATACCTCTACTGGTATAATTTTAACTTTATTATATTTTATATACTTTATTACAGACCCTATAATTACTAAAATATGAGATAAGTTATTAAATTAGTTATTTAGCTTATAAATATAAAAGCAAATATTTTGAAAATATTAGAAAGAGTAATTTAATAACTTTACAAAAAAAAATGATAAAAAATTAAGGACTTAATTAACAAAAAAAAAATAATATAATTTAAACTTATAGGAAGGTAACACTTTCAGGCTAAATATATTAACTTATCATATCGGTAACGAGGTAATGAACAACGAACTCAAATAAAAACAAAACAAAAAAAAATGAGTTTAAGATAAAACCCAAAAAAAATATAATCACCTCCAAAGAAAATTATATTAGTAATTAAGCATATAAAAATAATTCTAGAATATTCAGAAATAAAAAGAAGTGCAAACCCACCAGACCCATATTCAATATTAAATCCAGACACGAGTTCTCTCTCTCCTTCAGAAAAATCAAATGGAGAACGGTTTGTCTCTGCCAAACAGCAAGAAAATCAACAAAAAAATATAGGAATAGAAAAAAAAATAAACCAACAATTACACTGAATTTTTAAAAAATCAACAAAACTATATCTATCAACTAAAAGAAAATAACTAAGGAGAATCAAGGAAAGAGAAACTTCATAAGAAATTGCTTGGGAGACACTACGAATACAACCTAATATTGAATATATTCTATTAGAAGATCAACCACAAACAATTAAACCATAAACCCCAACACTAGAAATACACAAAAAAAATAATATAGAATAATTAAATTCAATAAGATTAATATAATAGGGAAATAAACACCACATAAATAAAGATTGCATTAGTCTATAAATTGGGCAAACATAATAAATAAATATATTAGAATTTATTGGTCAACAATGTTCCTTTAAAAACAATTTTAATCCATCTCTAAAGGGCTGAAGTAAACCTAAAAATCCCACCTTATTAGGACCTTTACGAATTTGTATATAACTAAGAAGCTTACGTTCTAATAAAGTAAAAAAACCAACAGAAATTATAACTATAATTAATAAAATTAGTGATCTAACGTAAATAATAATTGATTGTATAATAATACCTTATTAAATTCTAAATTTAATGCACTAATCTGCCAAATCAATAATAAAATTCAATAATAGCAAATAATATTGATTCTCTAGGTCCTTTCGTACTATAAAGAAAATTAGTTTTAAGATAGAAACCAACCTGGCTCACACCGGTTTGAACTCAAATCATGTAAGAATTTAAAAGTCGAACAGACTTAGTAATAAAAAACCTACCCCTTATACTTATCTTAATTCAACATCGAGGTCGCAAACTTTAATATAAATATGAACTCCCCATTAAAATTACGCTGTTATCCCTAAGGTAACTAAAACTTATAATCCAAAAGAAGGATCCAAAAAATCATAAATTAATGAAAACCCAAAATAAAGTTAAAATTTATTTATCACCCCAATAAAAAAATAAATAACATATTAATAAAAATATAACTAAAAATTTAAAAAGTTAAATATAATGAAGTTCTTTAGGGTCTTTTCGTCCCTAAAAAATAATTAAGCTTTTTTACTTAAAAATAAAATTTTAATAATAAAATAAAAAAAATAAATCCCTCATTTATCCATTCATACAAGTCAACAATTAAATGACTAATGATTATGCTACCTTTGCACAGTCAAGATACTGCAGCCATTTAATTAATAATCATAGGGCAGAATTTACCTTTAATATAAACCTAAAGGAAATGTTTTTGATAAACAGTTGAAGATTAAATTTGTCGAATTAATTAGATTATAGTAACAAATTATACTAATTTAATCATTAATAAATATAAATAAAAATTAACTAAAATAATTTAGTAAAAATATAAATATAAAAAAATCATAAAAATAAATTATAATCTATTAAGAACTAAATAAAAGATTTTAAAATAAAAAATAATTTAATATAAAAAATTTTAAATAATAAAAAAGATTATCCCAAATTATATAAAATTAAAAAAAATACAAGAATAATTAACATTAATTTTCAATTAAATTGAAATCCTAAATAACCAGATATAACAAAGGAGCGAATAGAATATCACTACCATAATAAGATTATTAGTATTAATTCAACAATAAAAAAAAACTTAATATAGATATCCATTTTTCGGGAAAAAAAAATAAATAATAAATTAAATTAACCCTGATACAAAAGGTACTAATTAATTATATTAACTTATTAGATAAAATACTTAACAGTAAAAATAAAAAATTATTTCTTAAAATACTAAAAAAAAAATAAAATAAATTAGTTAAATTAATTAAAATCAGATAAAATAAATAATTTTCTTATTAATGTAAATAATAAACTTTAATATAAGCTATAATCTGAGCATTCTAGATTCACCTTCCGGTAAATCTACTTTGTTACGACTTATCTCATTTTATTGAGAGTGACGGGCGATATGTACATAATTTAGTGCTAAATTCAAAATAATTAATATATTAAAATTACTAATAAATCCTATTTAATAAAAATTATAAATTGAAATTCCAATATAAATATAAATAATGTAACCCATATTTACCTAAATAAAACTGCACCTTGACCTAACATAAAATATTAATATAATAGAAAATTTCTTTAAATTAAAACACTCCAATATATAGCGGTATACAAATAAAAATTAAGGTAAAAATTATTGTGGTTTATCAATTAAAATACAGGTTCCTCTATAAAGATAAATTACCGCCAAATTCTTTGAATTTTATAGAACTTAACTATTAATAATCTGGAAAAATTTAAATAAAAAATAATAGGGTATCTAATCCTAGTTTATAAATTAGACTTAATATAAATAAGTAAAGAAATTAACTATAAATATAAATTCCACCTAAATAAATAAAATTTAAATCAATATAAAAATAAATATAATTAACCAAAAATATTAACTTAAAAAATTTGTATAACCGCGAATGCTGGCACAAAATTAATCCAATTTAATTAAATTTCAAAATAAAAACAAAAATATTAATAAAACAAATTACTGCAAAATAATTATTAAAATTAAAACATATAATTAATTTAATATAACTAATAATTTAAGCCAGAATCAAACTTATTGATTTAGGATTAAAATTGTGACGGCAATATTTTATAATATATTAAATAATAATACAATAATATATATATATAAAAAAAAAAAAAAAAAAAAAAAAAAAAAAGAAAAGAAAAAAAAAGAAAAGATAATTTTTAATCAAATCCTATTTTAACAAAATATATTTTACAACTAAAAATAACAATAATAATGATATTACTAATTGGGGTAATAATATCATTATTAATAATAATTATTATTACTAATGGCAAGAATTAAGCTATCTCCCTGAATTTTTAATCAAATCCTATTTTAACAAAATATATTTTACAACTAAAAATAACAATAATAATGATATTACTAATTGGGGTAATAATATCATTATTAATAATAATTATTATTACTAATGGCAAGAATTACATTATTGTAATAAAAATATATTATAATAAGAATATACAATATATCAATACAATATTTTTCCATATTTTCAACAAACCCCTTTCTTTTTTTTTTTGGCCACAAAAAAGAAAGGGGATTCTATAATAATAAAATATAAAATTAACATTTCTTAAATTAAATTAATATTAATATAAATTAATTACTACTATATATTAAAATTATTATATATTAATATTATTATATATTATAAATATTATTATATATTAATATTATTATATTATATTGTATAACTTAATTTTTATAAGCACATAATTCAATTACTACTAATGCCGTTGTCTTTTTATTCAAATTATTAATAAATAAAAAAAAA